TTTATGGTATTATCTATTATCAACGAATTTTCGAGCATTTGACTCCGTACCACTAAGGGGTTTAGACATACACTTGAAAGATAACCCAAAAGGGAGAGGGAATGCTTGGATAATGAATTTATATAGATCTTTTCCGGGTGAAACCCCACATCAAAATGACATTGACATACATTGACAAGATAATATTTCCACTTTTTCATCGGAAAAGGCCTATCTTTTGAAGCCAGAATAGATTTTCCTTCATATCGAAAATAATGTATGAAAGAATCCTTAACCAAGCATAGGGTTGCCCGAAAATCATTAGTAAAGCTTTCAGCAAAATCTTCTATTTTTTCATAGAAATATATTCGTTCAAAAAGGACCCGAAAAAATGTTGATTGTAAATGAAAGGATTGGTTACGAAGAAAGAAGAGAATAGATTCGTATTCATATACATGAATATTATATAAGAACAAGAATAATCTTGGATTATCCTTTGCAAAAATGGAAATAGATTTCTTTGGAATAATAAGACTGTTCAAATTCCAATACTCATGAAGAAAGAGTCGTAATAAATGCAAAGAGGAGGGATCTCTCACCCAGTAACGAAGTGTTTGAACCAATTTTTCTAGATGAATAGGGTAAGGTATTAGTACATCTGACACATAATTTAAATGTGGAAACTTACTCTCTAAAAAAGGAAATATTGAATGAAGTGATTGTAAATTATGAGATTTTACTATTTCTGACCTTTCTAAAAGGGATACTAATTGTCGGGAAAATGGAATTTCTACAATGACTGCAATCCCCCCCGAGAGCATTTGAGAATGCAAATTCTTGTTGTACCTAAAAAGTGGATTTTGGTTCGAATCATTAACAGAAAAAATCAAATGATTCTGTTGATACGTTCGAGTAATTAAATGTTTTACAACTAATAAACTTGATTTAGATTTAATGTCATAACCCCTATTTTCCAACAAAATGGATCTATTTAAACCATGATCACGAACAAATGTATAAATATACTCCCGAAAGATAAGTGGGTATAGGAAGTCATTTTTTCGAGACCGATCTAGTTCGAAATATCTTTTGTATTTCTCTATTTTCATTTGAAATTCAATTTAATTGAAGCAAAGATAGGAGATTTTGGGGGTTATTCAATAATACATAGTGCGATACAGTAAAAACAAAAAAGTATAATAAGAAAAGAATAGATACTTCATAAATTGGCAAATTCATCAACGGATTCTCTATTTTCTCTTTGTTCCATCGAATCAATTTATGTTGATTATAGGATAAGAAGATGGTTAGAAATCCTTTATTTTTTCACGCCAATCGCTCTTTTGATTTTGGAAAAAAAAAGTTATTTATCAATATACTCTTTCTTCTACACATTTGATTCCCCTCACAGTGGAGAATGACAATATAGTTAGGATTTATTAAAAAAATGGAAAATCCATTCATGGAAAAGCCTTTCCGCGCGGGCACTAATCTATTTTTAACGTCCAATTAGATCGGAAAATCGTTCAAATTAAGAACGGGAGCTCGTTGCTTTTTTGTTTCACGATAATTAGAGCCGTATAACTCTATCCATTTATTAACTCAGACCCACTTTAATAATAGAAATATTATAATAATAGAAATATTATATTATAATTTTTTTTTTCGTTTTATGTTCCGCACCAAGAATTCAAACAAGGTTTGGAACCGATCCAAAAAAATTTCTCAGAATTCTCCATTAATACGACATGCTATTTTTTCCATTCATTCCTTTCAGCAGGATCAGTCGTGGTCTTACAAACTATACCAAGGTATGGACGAATTTCTTTCTTCATACAAATGCGTAAAAGACGTTAGCCGCACTTAAAAGCCGAGTACTCTACCATTGAGTTAGCAACCCCTCACAAAAAAAATTACGTTATGTAGATATAATTATCATAAAAAAAATAGAATCATCATTAAAAAATTTAATAATAAATTAAATAAAAAAAAGAAAGATAAAGTCAAATTTATATGTATCAAATTTATATGTAGATAATTTATATGTAGATAAGGTCAAATTTACAAATTTATATGATTTACAAATTTCTCATGGATGAAATATATATGTATATCATATTTCTTAATATACTGGATTTGCTTTATTTTCTATATTTTATTTTAGAAGTTGTTTGCTTTTATTTTATAAATTTGCTATTTTATTCTTTTTATTATAAATTCTTTTTATTATAAATTTTATAATTATATATATTTATATATATATATATTATAATTATATAATTATATTTAATATATTTAATTATATTATATATTATATTTAAAAATTTTTATGTTTTGTAAAAGATATAAAATATATAAAAAAAACTTATAAAAACTGAAAGACTAAAATAAAGAGATAAATAGATCCGAAACTAAAATCTAATTGCCCAGATCGAATTATATTTATTTGATACACTGTTGTCAATATGAATGTAAATGTGTTGAGAAAAATATCTGCAATGAAGATTAGTTAAAATAAAAAACCAAAATTGCCTTTATTATGCTCTTACATAGAGAGAGGGTTGTTCACAAAGACATATTTTTATATATAAAATTGGGGATGTTCTGGGACGGAAGGATTCGAACCTCCGAATAGCGGGACCAAAACCCGTTGCCTTACCACTTGGCTACGCCCCATTTATATTTTGATTCAACACAAATAAACACTACTATTGGTATTGGTTCTTCGTCAATTCACTGAATTTGTTGATCATAATATAGAATTCTATTAAGATATTGTATGAAAATATGATTTCTTCTATTCTTTTTTTAGTTAAGAATTGAAGGATTTTTGATTGGGTAAGTTTAAAGTTTTTGGTCTACCTTACTTCTTTATTTATTACTTGATACTTTAAAAAATATCAATTTTTATATCAATAACCCATTAATATCAATAACCTATTAATAACTCAATCAAAATGAAATTCTCTTCAAGAACAAAATGTTTGTTATGCTTAATATTTTTAGTTTGATTTGCATCGGTTCTACCCTTTATTCAAATTCAAGCAATTTTTTCTTTACAAAATTGCCCGAAGCCTACGCCTTTTTGAACCCGGTCGTGGATGTTATGCCAATAATCCCTCTGTTCTTTTTTCTATTAGCTTTTGTTTGGCAAGCGGCTGTAAGTTTTCGATGAGATCTTTAATACTATCCTCAAATAATTTATAATTTATTCGATAAACAAAATTATAGTACTTAATAAGATATAAGATCGGATAAGTTTTTATAGTATAAGTTTATTGTATAGACATGAAAAATCTGGATTATCTGATTTCCCCATTCTGAGCTTTTTTTCATGTCATTGAAAAAAAACCTAGTCTAGTAGAGTACCCCGCAATATCGAATTGTGGGGATAAAAAAATTTGCAATGAAAGACTCAACTCTATATTCAAAATGAATTTAGAAAAATTCTTTGCTCTTTCTAAAAATTTCTAGAAACTGCTTTATTTCTTTGTGTCAAAATATGATATAAAATATGATATATAGAGAATCTATTTTCTTTTTTTTCCAAACCAAAAAAAGATCTTGGAGATTGTCTAATGCTTACTCTCAAACTCTTTGTTTATACAGTAGTGATATTCTTTGTTTCTCTCTTCATCTTCGGGTTTTTATCTAATGATCCAAGGCGTAATCCTGGACGTGAAGGTGAAGAATAAAATCAAAACAAAAAGAAAAATACGGCTTTTTCCTTGCTTAATTTTTCAATGTTCTTAGCATTTTATTTTAACTATATCTACATTTCTACATTTTGATCTCTAACTATAACTATTACTACATTTACTACATTTTGATCTTTAACTATTAACTACTTTAACTATTAACTAAATAAATAAAGCAAAAAGATTTGATAAATTTAAAAGATAAAAAATACCAAATCATCAATGAAACCGGAAAGAGAGGGATTCGAACCCTCGGTACGAATAATTCGTACAACGGATTAGCAATCCGACGCTTTAGTCCACTCAGCCATCTCTCCCAATTTAAAATAATTACTATGTTAAAGTTAAATAAGTAAAGCTTAAAAAAACAAAGCCTCTTTGCTATGTCTCTTTTTTTTATCTTTTTGTACTTTAAATATATAATCAAATATATAATCCGAATAATCTTTAACTTTAATATACAATCTCAATAATCTAAATATCTATAACTATAAAAAAATATATACGATAATTTTGTTTGGAATAGATAATTATTGTATTGTGATTGTGTAGTTTTTTGGTTTTATATAGTTTTATTTTATTATTTTTTTTGTCCAAAAATGTTATTTTCACAACCTGGCCCGTGTCACGGGCCATTCTTGTTGAAAAAAAAATTGTATTAGAAATTTTTTAGATAAATATTAGATAAAATTTTTTATTTGATTCGAAAACAAAATACTTGTTATTGAAACAATCAGAAAGAGGACTATTTCCATTCCTATCCTATAGATCAAATGATATAAAGTCAACGAGTCCTTTTTCCCTAATCTCGTTGGGTCCATGAAGAAATACAATAACAATATCAGAAGAAATACAATATCAACGCTATACTTTTCGTGATTCTTTTATGATCCTACCAGGATCATGTCCCGTCCTTTTACTCGACAAAAGATCCATTTCTATACAATAATCGCATCATAGCGGGTATAGTTTAGTGGTAAAAGTGTGATTCGTTCTATGATAATCCAAAAAGTTAAGGGATCTTCGGCATATAATATATCCCGATCAAAAACTTTATTTCTAAAAAGGATTAAATCCTTGACCTCTCAATAAGAATTTTGAGGAATAATATACATTCTCGTGATTTGTATCCAAAAGTCAATTAGAAATTGAAAAATTGGATTATTAAGATTACGAAACATAATTTTTGACTTTCAATTGAATAAGTATGAGTAAAGAATCTATGGATAAAGACAGAAAAGCTTATTTCTAATCGTAACTAAATCTTCAATTTTGTATTTGTTTTGTCTAATCGAGATTGAAGCAAAATTGAATATTAAACGA